AAATTTCTATTTACAACGGTTTAAAAAAAAAAATTATTTATATTAAATATTTAATATATTAATATTTATATATATATATATAAATGTAATAAATTATAAATATAAATAAATTTTTAATTTTTCCCCAATTAAAATTAATTATTATAATATATTTCTATCTAAAAGAATTATAATTGATTTATATCCCATTTTGTTTTTAATATGAATATTTTGAAAAAAATGGGGGGGAAAATTTTAAATGTTTAATAAATGATATTAAATATTTAATATAAAAAAAAAAAAAAAAAAATCTATGTGTAAAATAATGATAATAAATAAAATTTTTATGTTTTATTAAATTTATTTTAAATTTATTTTACATATAAATTTTAGTATTAAATTTTAATTATTTTAATAATATTAATTGATTTTTATAGTAATTAAAATTAAAAATTTAAGAAATTAAGATTTAGTAATATAAAAATTAATAACTAATTTTGTGCCAGCAGTTGCGGTTATACAAAAGTTAAATTAAATTATTTCAGTTTATAATAAATAAAATAAATTTAAAGTAAATATTAAATTATTAGGTAAAATTTTAATTTAGTTAAATTTTATATAAATTTTATGATTTAATAAATTTAAAAATAAACTAGGATTAGATACCCTATTATTTAAAATTTAATTGATAATGCTAAAATAGTAAATAATAAATATTGAAACTTAAATAATATGGCGGTATTTTAGTTCATTTAGAGGAATCTGTTTAATAATTGATAATCCACGAATAAATTTACTTAATTTAAAATTTTATATATCGTTGTTAAAAAAATATTTTATAATAAAAATAATATTTAAAAATTAATAATAAAAAATTAATTCAGATCAAGATGTAGAATATAATTAAGAATATGATGGATTACAATAAAATAATTTAGATGAATAATTATAGTTGTAAGATTAATTTGAAGGTGGATTTAAATGTAATTTTATTTAATTTAGTAAAATGATTAAAAATTGAAATATGTACATATTGCCCGTCACTTTCATTTTAAAATTGGAATAAGTCGTAACAAAGTAGAGGTACTGGAAAGTGTTTCTAGAATGAACAAATTAGAGCTTGTAAAAGTATTTCCATTTACATTGAAAAGAAATTAAAAATTAATTAATTTGAGGGGGAAAATTAATAATTAAGAAATAATAAAATAAATTTTAAAGTTAAAAATAAATAATGGGGGTTAAAGTATTTTTAATAGAAAAAATTTAAATTTTTATAGGGAAGTAAGTATTGTAAAAGAAATTTGAAATATATAAAAATTAATTAAATTAAAAGAAAATTTAATTTATTGTATCTTGTGTATCAGAGTTTAATAAAAAAATTTTTTTTTTATAAAAAAATCTCGAATTTAAAAGAATTAATTAATTAAGGAAGTTAATGTAGTATAATTATTTTAAATAATTAATTGGAAATGAAATGTTAATCGTTTTTAAATATATCTAGTTATTTCAGAAAAAAATTTAATTTTAAATTTAAATAATTTTATAATATATTTAAAATTAATAAAAATTTAAATTTAATATTTTAGGGGATAAGCTTTAAATTAAAAAATTATAATAAATAAAAAAAAATTAAAATTTTTAAAATTTATATTGTTTAGAAATTATAGTTTATTATAAAAAATTTTATAGGTAAAATAAAATTTAATATAAAAAAATTTAATTTTATATGAAATAATAATTTATAATAAAATTAAATTAAAAATAATGTTAAAATTAGTATAATAAAAGGAAAAAAGATAAAAAATTATTAAATTAAATAAAAGGAATTCGGCAAAAATTTATATTCACTTGTTTATCAAAAACATGTCTTTTTGATAATAATTTAAAGTCTAATCTGCCCACTGATTTAAATTAAACGCGGCTCGCAGTATATTGACTGTACAAAGGTAGCATAATCATTAGTTTTTTAATTGGAAACTTGTATGAAGGATTTGATGAAATATAAACTGTCTCTTATTTAAAATTAAAAATTTATTTTTTAGTTAAAAAGCTAAAATAATTTTAAAAGACGAGAAGACCCTATAGAGTTTTATATTAAATTATTTTATAATTATTTATATAAATAAAAATTAAAAATGAATTTAATATTTTATTGGGGTGATAGAAAAATTAAAAAAACTTTTTTTAAATTATTAACATAAATATATGAACAAATGATCCATAATTAATGATTATAAGAAAAAATTACCTTAGGGATAACAGCGTAATATTTTTTTTTAGTTCACATAAAAAAAAAAGTTTGCGACCTCGATGTTGGATTAAGATAAAATTTAAATGCAAAAGTTTAAAATTTTTGATCTGTTCGATCATTAAAATCTTACATGATCTGAGTTCAAACCGGTGTAAGCCAGGTTGGTTTCTATCTTTAATTAAATAAAATATTTTAGTACGAAAGGATCAAATATTTAAAATAATTTTAAATTAAGGAATATTATTAATTATATTTGCTATTTTGGCAGAAAAATGTAATGGTTTTAGAAGTCATAAATATATAATTAATTATATAGATAGTAAATGATAAAAATAGATTTATTAAGAATAATAATTGGGGTATTAATTTTATTAATTGGGGTTTTAATTGGGGTTGCTTTTTTAGTTTTATTGGAACGTAAAGTTTTGGGGTATATTCAAATTCGAAAAGGTCCTAATAAAGTTGGATTTATAGGTTTATTACAACCTTTTTCTGATGCTATTAAGTTATTTTCTAAAGAACAAGTTTATTTAAATAGATCAAATTATATTTTTTATTATTTTTCTCCCGTTTTAAGATTTATGTTATCTTTAATAATATGAATAGTTGTTCCTTATTATTTTAATATAATCAGATTTAATTTAGGTGTTTTATTTTTTTTATGTTGTATAAGTTTGGGGGTTTATACAGTTATAATTGCTGGTTGATCTTCTAATACAAGATATTCATTATTAGGAGGTTTGCGAGGGGTTGCTCAGACTATTTCTTATGAAGTTAGTTTAATTTTAATTATATTATCTAGAATTATTTTAATTTTGGATTTTAATTTGATAAAATTTTTTGAATATCAGATATTAATTTGATTTATTTTTTTGATATTTCCTTTAAGATTATGTTTTTTATCTTCTTTAATAGCGGAAGTTAATCGTACACCTTTTGATTTTGCTGAAGGAGAGAGAGAGCTAGTTTCTGGATTTAATACAGAATATAGTAGAGGAGGATTTGCATTAATTTTTTTAGCTGAATATTCAAGAATTTTATTTATGAGAATATTATTTGTTATTTTACATATAGGGGGATATGATTTAAGATTAATATTTTATTTAAAAGTGATTATAATTTCTTTTATTTTTATTTGAATTCGGGGGACGTTACCTCGATATCGATATGATAAATTAATATATTTATGTTGAAAAAGATATTTACCTATTTCTTTAAATTATTTATTATTTTTTGTAGGGCTAAAAATAATTATAAATTAATAAAATAAATTTAGTATAAATTAATAGAATAATAATTCTTTCTTAAGTTTTCAAAACAAATGCTTTAAACAAGCTCATTAATTAAAATTAATTAATTATTAAAAATTAGTTTATCTCAAAATTTATTTAGAATAGGATTAATAATAAAATAAGAAAAGTAAAATAAAGTTAAAAGTTGGCTAGTAATTACATATAAATTTTCGACGGGTCGGGCTCCAATTCAAGTTAATAAAATAATAGTTGTAATTAAAAGTCAAAATAGAATTTGATTAAATGGGTAAAATTGTATTCCTTGAATTTTTTTATTAAAAGTAAAAGGTAGAATTATAATAATTAAAATTGACATTACTAAAGCAATTACACCTCCTAGTTTATTTGGGATTGATCGAAGAATAGCATAAGCAAATAAAAAATATCATTCGGGTTGAATATGAATAGGTGTAACTAAAGGATTAGCTGGAATGAAATTATCTGGGTCCCCTAATAAATATGGGTTAATTAAGGTTAAAAGAGTTAAAATTATAATTAAAATGATAAATCCAATTAGATCTTTAAATGTAAAAAATGGATGGAAAGGAATTTTATTTAAGTTACTATTAATTCCTAATGGATTATTAGATCCAGTTTGATGTAAGAATAATAAATGAATTATAGTTATTATTAAAATAATAAAAGGTAATAAAAAATGAAAAGTGTAAAATCGAGTAAGAGTAGCATTATCTACTGCAAATCCCCCTCAAATTCAATTTACAAGTAATGTCCCTAAGTAGGGAATTGCAGATAAAAGGTTAGTAATTACTGTAGCTCCTCAAAAAGACATTTGACCTCAAGGTAAAACATATCCTATAAAAGCTGTAGCCATTAATAAAAATAAAATAATTACTCCAATTATTCATGTATAAAAAAGATTAAATGATTCGTAATAAATTCCTCGGCCAATATGAAAATAAATACAAATAAAAAAAAAAGAAGCTCCATTAGCATGAAGAGTTCGAATTAATCATCCATAATTTACATTTCGACAAATATAGTTAATTCTATAAAATGCTATTTCAACATTAGCTGTATAGTATATAGTTAAAAATAATCCAGTTAAAATTTGAATAATTAAACATAAAGCTAATAAAGATCCGAAATTTCATCAAGATGAAATATTTAATGGGGTAGGTAAATCAATTAGGGATCTATTAATAATTTTAAAAATAGGATGGGTTTTTCGAATAGGTTTATAAAAATTTATCATTAGTTAAAAGATCGAAGAGGTCCAAAAAAAATATTAGTAATTTTTACTACTGCAATTAAAGTAATAAATAAATAAATAATTATTATAATTATTATAAAATAAGTTTGTTTATTATATAGTTTAAATAATCTAATATTATTTTCATTAAATGAGAATATAAATATATTAAAAAAATTAATTATATCTTCATTAAATGAAAAATTTAATCAATTTAGGTTATCAATAAGTAAAGAAGATAAAATTAATACAGAAAAAATTATAAAAATTAATATAATTTTATTGAAAAAATAAATTTTTATGATTTCATTAGATGCAATTCTTGATACATAAATAAATAGTACTAATAGACCTCCTAGAAAAACTAAAAATAAAATATAAGAAAATCAGTATGAATTAATTAATATACCTGATAAAATACAAATTAATAAAGTTTGTATAAGAATTAATAATCCTATGGAAATAGGATGATTGATGAAAAATATAAAAATAGTTAAAAAAATTGTTAATAAAGAAGTAAATATTTTAATGATCTCAAAGAATAGTTTAAAAAAAATTATAATTTTGGAGATTATAGATAAAGAATTTCTTTTTCTTTGAAGTTTTTAAAGAAAGTTCTTATTTTTGATTTACAAGACCAATATTTTAATTAAATTATAAAAACTAATGATAATAATAAATATATGGGTAATTGTATTTTTAATATTTATATTTGGGAATATAATTTTTGTAAGAAAACATAAACATTTATTAATTGTTTTAATAAGTTTAGAATTTATTGTTTTAAGAATTTTTTTTCTTTTAGTTTTATATTTAAGAATAATTGATTATAGATTATATATATTGTTAGTTTTTTTAGTATTTTCTGTTTGCGAGGGAGCTTTAGGTTTATCAATTTTGGTTTCTATAATTCGAACTCATGGAAATGATTATCTTCAGAGATTTAATTTAATTTAATGATAAAATTTTTAATAATAATAATATTTTTAATTCTTTTATGTTTTAAAAAAAATATATTTTGAATGGTTCAAAATATAATAATAATAATAACTTTAATATTTATAAATTTTTATGTAAATAATATAAATTTTTGTAATTTAAGATATATAATAGGGTGTGATATAATTTCATATGGTTTAATTTTATTAAGAATATGAATTAGATTTTTGATGGTAATAGCAAGAGAAAGTTTATTAAAAAGAAAATTTTATGTAAATTTTTTTTTAGTAAATATTATTATTTTAATGATATTATTGTATTTGACTTTTAGATCTTTAAATTTATTTATGTTTTACTTATTTTTTGAGGGGAGATTAATTCCTACTTTGATATTAATTGTTGGTTGAGGGTATCAACCTGAACGAATTCAGGCAGGTTTATATCTTTTATTTTATACTTTATTTGCTTCTTTACCTTTATTATTAGGTATTTTTTATATTTATAGAGATATAAACTGTATAATAATTTATTTCTTAAAATTTTATAATTATGAATATATTTTTTTATATGTTAGAATAATTTTAGCTTTTTTAGTTAAGATACCTATATATTTTGTTCATTTATGATTACCAAAAGCTCATGTAGAGGCTCCAATTTCTGGTTCTATAATTTTAGCAGCTATTATATTAAAATTAGGGGGATATGGACTTTTACGAGTAATAATTGTTTTACAGAAAATTGGGATAAAAATAAATTTTATTTGAGTAGTGATTAGATTAATTGGGGGATTTTACATTAGATTAAAGTGTTTTTGTCAAATTGATATAAAATCTTTAATTGCTTATTCATCTGTTTGTCATATAAGAATTGTTATTGGGGGAATTATAACAATAAATTATTGAGGGTTTATTGGTTCTTATTTGTTAATAATTAGTCATGGTTTATGTTCTTCTGGAATGTTTTGTTTATCTAATATTAATTATGAACGAATAAATAGACGAAGATTATTTATTAATAAAGGGATAATAAATTTTATACCTTCAATAAGTTTATGATGATTTTTATTATTATCTTCAAATATAGCAGCTCCTCCTTCATTAAATTTAATAGGCGAGATTAGTTTAATTAATAGTTTAATTGGGTGATCTTGATTGACTATAATTATATTAGTTATAATTTCATTTTTTAGTGCTGGTTATAGTTTATATTTATTTTCTTATACCCAACATGGAAAATATAATATAAGTGTATATAGTTTTTATTCTGGAGTTTCTCGAGAGTATTTAATATTAATATTACATTGGTTACCTCTTAATGTATTAGTTTTAAAAATTGAATATAGAATACTTTGATTTTATTTAAATAATTTAAGTAAAAATATTGATTTGTGGAATCAAATTTATGATAGGTTCATTTTAAATCATTAATAAATATTCTTTATGTTTTATTAGATTTTTTTTTTTATTTTTTTTTATATTAATTAATTTATTTATAGGTATATATTTTATTATAAATGAAATGGTGTTATTTTTAGAATGGGAAATTATTTCATTTAATTCTTTGAGTGTTGTAATATCTATTTTATTAGATCCAGTTTCTTTAATATTTATAATATTTGTATTTTTAATTTCTTCTGTAGTTATTATATATAGAAAAAGATATATGAGTTCAGAGTTAAATTTGAATCGATTTATTATTTTGGTTTTATTATTTGTATTTTCTATAATTTTATTAATTATTAGTCCTAATATAATTAGAATTATTTTGGGGTGAGATGGTTTAGGGTTAGTATCTTATTGTTTAGTAATTTATTATCAGAATATGAAGTCTAATAATGCAGGAATATTAACTGTTCTTTCAAATCGAATTGGGGATGTTATAATTTTAATAGTAATTGCTTGAATAATAAATTATGGGAGATGAAATTATATTTTTTATATAAATTTTATAGGAAAAGATTATTCTATAAAAATTATTAGATTAATAATTATTTTAGCTGCTATGACTAAAAGTGCTCAAATTCCTTTTAGTTCTTGATTACCTGCTGCTATAGCAGCTCCAACACCTGTTTCTGCTTTAGTTCATTCTTCTACATTAGTTACTGCTGGAGTTTATTTATTAATTCGATTTAATGTTTTATTAATAGATACAATATTTATAAAATTACTTTTATTGATTTCTGGATTAACTATATTTATATCTGGAATTTGTGCTAATTATGAATTTGATTTAAAAAAAATTATTGCTTTATCTACATTAAGTCAGTTAGGTTTAATAATAAGAATTTTAAGAATAGGTTATTATGAATTGGCTTATTTTCATTTATTAACTCATGCTATATTTAAAGCTTTATTATTTATATGTGCTGGGAAAATTATTCATTTAATAAATGATAATCAAGATATTCGTATGATAGGTGGATTGAGATTATATATTCCTTTAACTTCTTTATGTTTAAATATTTCAAATTTGGCATTATGTGGGATTCCCTTTTTAGCAGGATTTTATTCGAAGGATATGATTTTAGAGATGGTTAGTATAAGAAATTTAAATTTTTTAATTTTTTATTTATATTATATTTCAACAGGTTTAACTATATTTTATACTATTCGTTTATTAATGTATTTAATAGTTGGTGATTATAATTTAATTAGTATTTATAATTTATTTGAAGAGGATTATATTATATTAAATAGTATATTTATTTTATTATTTATAAGATTAGTTTCTGGAAGATTTTTAAGATGATTTATTTTTTCTTACCCTTATATAATTTATTTACCAATTAATTTAAAAATAATAGTGATTTATGTTAGATTAATTGGGATATTAATGGGGGTTTTATTAAGTAATATAAAATTTTATTCTTTAAATAAGGTTTTATTGACTTATAATTTAAGTTCTTTTTTAACTTTAATATGATTTATACCTAATTTATCTACTTATGGTTTAAATTATTATTATTTAAATTTTGGTCAAAATTTATTAAAAACTGTAGATATGGGTTGAAGAGAATTATATAGAGGTCAAGGCATATATAAAATTATTAAATATTTTTCTTTAATAAATTATATATACCAGATAAATAATTTTAAGATTTATTTATTTAGATTTGTTTTATGAATAATAATTTATATTTTTTTAGTGATATTAAATTATTTAAATAGCTTATATATAAGAGTATAATATTGAAGATATTAAGGAGATTATTAAATCTTTAAATATTTATAAAAAAATTTTTTTAATTTTACAATGAAAATGTAATGTTTTAATAAACTATATAAATAGAAATATAAATGAATTTAATCACTTAATATTAAGTTAGCAGCTTAATTGTTAAATATTTCAATTGGAATATAAATTCAATTTTATCATTAACAGTGATATACCTCTATTTGGTTTCAATTAATTTAAATAAGGAGTAAATACTCTATCTTTTAAGTCGAAATTAAATGCAATATTGCTTCTTATTTATAAGATAAATTGATTTTCAATATTTTTTGAATGCAAATCAAATGTTTTAATAAACTATAATCCTTTAAATTGATCAATTTAATATATTTTGATTTCATTCATGATAAAGTCCAATTAAAAGTACAATAATAAAAAATGAACTAATTTTTCATCAGGTAATGAAATTAACTATTTTAAATGAAATAATTATAGGTAAAATTAAAGCAATTTCAATATCAAAAATTAAAAAAATTACGGTAATTAAAAAAAAATGTAAAGAAAAAGAAATTCGGGGTAAAGATTTTGGGTCAAATCCACATTCGAATGGAGAACATTTTTCACGATCTATAATAGATTTTTTTGATAATATTAATGATAATAAAATAAAAATATTAGAAATTAAAAAGATAATTAAGGATATAAAAGTTAAAATAGAAATTATTTATATTAATTTCATTAAACTTTTTGATTGGAAGTCAAATATACTAAATATATTATATAAATAATTAATATCCTCATCAATAAATAGAAATATAAAGAAATAATCATACTACATCTACAAAATGTCAATATCAAGCTGCTGCTTCAAATCCAAAATGATGGTTATTAGAAAAATGGTTATTAAAGTGGCGAATAAAACATGTCATTAAAAATAAAGTTCCAATAATAACATGAAGACCGTGGAATCCAGTAGCTATGAAAAAAGTTGAGCCATAAATTCTATCTGCGATAGTAAATGGGGCTTCTAAGTATTCATATCCTTGGAGAATAGAAAAGTAAATACCTAATATAATAGTTAATAATAAACTTTGAGATGTTTGAGTGAAATTATTTTCTATTAATCTATGATGAGCTCATGTGACAGTAATTCCAGATCTGATTAAAATAATAGTGTTTAATAAAGGAATTTGAAAAGGATTAAATGGGGTAATATTTAATGGTGGTCATATTGCTCCAATTTCAATATTAGGGGATAGTCTTCTATGGAAAAAAGCTCAGAAAAAAGAAATAAAAAAAAAAATTTCTGAGACAATAAATAAAATTATTCCTCAACGTAATCCATTTGAAACTAAAAAAGTATGTTTACCTTGAAATGTTCCTTCTCGACAAATATCTCGTCATCATTGATAACTAGATAAAATAATAATAATATATCCTAAAATTAATAAATTTATATTAAAATTATGAAATCATTTTACTAAACCTGTAACTAAAGTTATAACTCCAATAGCTCTAGTTAAAGGTCAAGGACTATAATCTACTAAATGGTATGGATGATTATGATGTGAAGTCATTAATTAACTTCTCTAGAATAAAGAGTTCTTAAAATAGTAATTACATAGGATTGAATAATAGCTACTGCAAATTCTAAAGTTAAAAGTAAAATTTGAGTAAAAATTAAAATAATTAATAAATAATTAGGTATATTTAAACCTGAATTTCCTAATAAAGTTAAAAGTAAATGACCTGCAATTATATTTGCAGTTAAACGAACTGCTAAAGTTCCTGGACGAATAATATTACTAATAGATTCAATTATAACTATGAAAGGTATAAGGATAGTTGGAGTTCCTTGTGGGATTAAGTGAATGAATATATGTTGAGTATTATTAATTCATCCATAAATTATAAATTTTAATCATAAAGTAAGTGATAATGTTAATGATAAATTTAAATGTCTAGTTCTAGTAAAAATATAGGGAAATAATCCTAATAAATTATTAAATAAAATAAAAAAAAAAAGAGAAATGAAAATAAAAGTTGAACCATTAATTTTATTATCTCCTAATAAAGTTTTAAATTCTTTATGAAGTTTAAAAGAAATAATATTTCATATTATAAAATAACGATTAGGGATAAATCAAAAAGAATAAGGAATAAATATTAATCCTATAAAAGTTCTAATTCAATTAAAAGGTAAATTAAAAATATTAGTGGAGGGGTCAAAGATTGAAAATAAATTACTTATCATTTTCAAAGTAAAAAATTTTTTTTTATAATTATTTTAGTTGAATTAGATTGAGTATAGTTAAAAATGTAGTAGTTTATAATATTAAATAAAATAAAGATTATAATAAAAAAAAATAAAGATAATATTCAATTAATTGGTATTATTTGTGGGATAAAAGAATATTACTAAAGTAATAATTTAAATTTGACATATTTATGTTATAGTTTAACTAATTCTTTAAAATAGGGTTTCATTAGAAGTAGTTGCTAAATTACTATAAAGTGGTTTAAGAGACCAATACTTGCTTTCAGTCATCTAATGATGAATAATTATTAATTCAATTAATAAAATTTTTAATTGGAACTCTTTCAACTAAAATAGGTATAAAACTATGATTAGCTCCACAAATTTCAGAACATTGACCATAAAAGATACCTGGACGATTAATAAAAAATCTAGATTGATTAAGACGTCCAGGATTGGCATCTACTTTTACTCCTAAAGAAGGAATAGTTCAAGAGTGAATTACATCTGTAGCTGTGATTAAAACTCGAATTTGGTTATTTATAGGTAAAATAATACGATTATCAACATCAAGAAGGCGGAAATTATTTTTATTATCATTATTATATTGAGATATATAAGAATCAAATTCAATATTATTAAAATCAGAATATTCATAACTTCAATATCATTGATGGCCAATAGATTTTAATGTAATTAAAGGATTGTTAATTTCATCTAAAAGATAAAGTAATCGTAATGAAGGTAAAGCAATAAAAATTAAAGTAATTGCAGGAAGAATTGTTCAAATTAATTCAATTATTTGACTTTCAAGTAAAAATCGATTAATATATTTATTAAAAAATAAACTTAATATAAAATAAGAAACTAAAATAGTAATTATAATTAAAATAATTAAAGTATGATCATGGAAAAAGATAATTTGTTCTATAAGAGGGGAGGCTCTATTTTGAAAATTTAAATTTGATCATGCTGCCATTTCTAAAAAAAGGATAATCCTTTATAAATGGGGTTTAAATCCATTACATGTAATCTGTCATAATAGAAATTACTTATAATAGGGAGTCCATTATATGAATGTTCTGCTGGAGGTAAATTTTGATATCACTCGATAGAAGACGGTATATTTATAGGAAATAAAATATTACGTTGATAAATTATAGATTCTCAAATAATAATAATTATTATTATTATTGAAAATAAAGAAATATATGATCCTAAAGAAGAAATGATATTTCAAGAAAGGAATCTATCAGGATAATCAGAATAGCGACGAGGTATTCCTGCTAAGCCTAAAAAATGTTGAGGAAAAAAAGTTAAATTAACTCCAATAAATATGGAAATAAATTGAATTTTTAAAAGATAAGGGTTAAGAATTAAACCGGTAAAAAGAGGATACCAATGAATAAATCCTCCAAAAATAGCAAATACAGCTCCTATAGATAATACATAATGAAAATGTGCTACAACATAATAAGTATCATGAAGTGCAATATCAATTGAAGAGTTAGCTAAAATTACTCCTGTTAATCCTCCAACTGTAAATAAAAAAATAAATCCTAAGCTTCAAAGTATAGAAGGACTATAGTTAATTTGAGTTCCATGTAAAGTTGCAAGTCAACTAAAAATTTTAATTCCTGTGGGTACAGCAATAATTATAGTAGCTGATGTGAAGTAAGCTCGAGTGTCAATATCTATTCCAACTGTAAATATATGATGGGCTCAAACAATAAATCCTAATAAACCAATTGCTAATATAGCGTAAATTATTCCTAAACATCCAAAAGTTTCTTTTTTTCCTCTTTCTTGGGAAATAATATGGGAGATTATACCAAATCCTGGGAGAATTAAAATATAAACTTCTGGATGTCCAAAAAATCAAAATAAATGTTGATAAAGAATAGGATCTCCTCCTCCTGCTGGGTCAAAAAAAGAAGTATTTAAATTACGATCTGTTAGTAATATAGTAATAGCTCCAGCTAATACAGGTAAAGAAAGTAAAAGAAGTAAAGCTGTGATTCCTACGGCTCAAACAAAAAGGGGTATTTGATCATAAGTTATATTATTAATTCGTATATTAATAATTGTAGTAATAAAATTAATAGCTCCTAAGATTGAAGAAATTCCAGCAAGATGGAGAGAAAAAATTGCTAAATCAACTGAAGTACCTCTATGTGCAATATTAGATGAGAGTGGGGGATAAACTGTTCATCCAGTTCCTGCTCCATTTTCTACTAATCTACTTGAAATTAGTAAGATTAGTGATGGGGGTAAGAGTCAAAAACTTATATTATTTATTCGAGGGAATGCTATATCAGGAGCTCCTAGTATTAAGGGAACAAGTCAATTTCCAAATCCTCCAATTATAATTGGTATAACTATAAAAAAAATTATAATAAAAGCATGAGCAGTAACAATAGTATTATAAATTTGGTCATCCCCAATTAAAAATCCAGGATTTCCTAATTCTATACGAATAATTAAACTAAGGGATGTTCCTACTATACCTGCTCAAATTCCAAAAATAAAATATAAAGTTCCAATATCTTTATGATTTGTAGAAAAAAGTCATTTTCGCAAAGTAAAATGGCTGAGGGTAAGCGATAAATTGTAAATTTATTAACGAAATTTTTTTTCTTTTACTAAGTCTTATAGTCATAATTTGATATAAAATTGCAAATTTTAAGGGGTATATAATACTAAGGCTTAAAGAAATATTCTTTATAAATAATTTTGAAGATTATTAGTTTAATTTAACTTAAAACCTTAAAAAAAAAATAAAGTTCTGAAAATTATTCCTAATAATGAAATAAATCTTAAAAAATTAATTAAAATAAAAAAATTATTTTTAACATAAATTTTAAATCATTTAAATTTAAAAGAAAAAAATATGAAAGAGGAATAAATAATTCGAATATAAAAAATTAATATAATTAAACTTATTATAATAAAAAAAAAAGAAATAATAAAAAATTTATTTAAAATTAAAAAATTAATAATTAATCATTTAGGAAAAAATCCTAAAAATGGGGGTAAACCTCCTAAAGAAAGAAAATTAATTATAATTGAAATTTTAATAGAAAAATAAATATTAAAATTGAATATTTGATTTAAATAAAAAATATTTAAGGAGTAAAATAAAAAGCATATAATACTAATTATAAATGAATATAAAGAAAAATAAGTTAATCATAAATTTTCTCTAATTAGTAAAGCTGATAACATTCATCCTAGGTTATTAATAGAAGAATAAGCCATTAATTTTCGTAAGGAAGTTTGATTAAATCCCCCTAAAGTTCCAATTAATGCATTTATAATTATAATAATTATAATAAAATTTATATTAAAATAATAAGATAGTAAAATTATAGGTGAAATTTTTTGTCAGGTTATAAGAATAAAACAATTTAATCAAGAAAGGCCTTCTACGATATTGGGGAATCAAAAATGGAATGGGGTAGATCCTATTTTTATTAATAAAGAAGAATTAATTAAAATTGAAAATAAATTATTAAAAAAAAAAAAATTAAATAAAAATATACTTAAAATAATAGAAAACAGAAAATTAATTGAGGCAATAGATTGAGTTAGAAAATATTTTAAAGATGCTTCGGAATTAAGAAGATTGTTGGGGTTTGAAATTAGGGGGATGAAGCTTAATAAATTAATTTCTAATCCAATTCAACAGCCTAATCAAGAATTAGCTGAGATTGAAATTAAGGTTCTAAAAAATAAAGTAAAAAAAAAAAATATTTTATTAGAATTATATGTAAAATAAATTTAAAATAAGATAAATTCTAAAAAATGATTATAAATCATTATTATTATATTTTAGGGGAGGATGCACAATAATTTTTGAAATTATTAGATATAGTTTAATTCTATAAAATATAATAAAGGTAAAAAAATTACATAATTTATTCTATCAAAATAATCCTTTTTCAGGCACTTTATTTTTAAAAAAAAGGAGTTTCCTTTATAATTGAGGTATGAGCCCAAAAGCTTTATTTATCTAATTTTTAA